GGTAAAGGGTATTCGAAGCTTCTTAGGACATTAGGGTTCTATAGGAGATTTCTCAAGGATTTCTCGAAGATTGCTAGGCCACTCACACAACTCTTATGCAAAGATGTGGTGTGTTTGATGAGAAATGCCTTGAGTGAGGCATTCTTGATGCTTAAAGAGGCTCTAGTGACCGCGCCCATAGTCCAACCACCGGATTGGAATTTACCATTTGAGGTCATGTGCGATGCAAGTGACTACGCGGTTGGAGCCGTTTTGGGGCAAAGGAAGGACAGGAAGTTGAGCGCCATCTACTATGCTAGTAGAACCTTGGACGACGCGCAAGTCAACTATGCCACCACCGCGCTTACGCTCCTCGCCGTAGTTTTCGCCTTTGAGAAGTTTAGGTCTTACTTGGTGGGCTCCAAAGTAATAGTGCACACGGACCACGCGGCTTTGAGATACTTATTGGCAAAGAAGGACGCGAAACCGAGGCTACTTAGATGGATTCTACTTCTCCAAGAGTTTCATTTGGTTATAAAGGCGTTCCTCGGGTGGTTCCTATAGTTTTGGTTGAAAGGTCTTGGTTGGAATCCTTGACCTCCAACATAGTTCAACTCTTCTTGTGGCTCCTCATACCCTTCAACACCAAAGTCTTGGTACCCTTGATATCCACCATACTCTTCACAAGAGTTTACCGTCATCTTTTCTTTTGGTCACGCTTCAATATCTTATCCATTTTTGCATTCAGCTCTTGGATGGCATGATGAGATTCATCATTGTTTTTCCTTGTAGTCCGATCATAATCCGAGCCATGACTCCCATTGCTTTGTGCGAGATTCTCTACCAAAGTATAAGTATCGGCTTCCTCAATTGTTTGACTCATGAAGCTTCTCGTAGACACCAGAGCTCTGGCGTTCCTCGAAGTCACATCTCTCGCCCAAGTTCGGCGGACTCAATCGCACCCTTCCTTCGTCGTATAGAAGATAGTTACGATCGTTGAGTTTAATGGAGACACAACTAGTAATATTGATATTGGAAGGAAAAGGATAAGACTCAAGAGAACCCTCCATGGCTCTTGATACCATGTGAGTGTTCATGGGCTTCCAACTCAAAACCAATTGGCAATGAGTGGAGAGGGTGAAAGCTTTATATACTAGTGTAGGTCCCTTCTCACTTTCAATTAGGGATTCCTAACAAAGGGAAGTCTGGATACTTGACACAGGTTGTTCTTTCGGAAGAAGAGAATGGCTTGTGAGTTTATCAGATGCTGGTAGTGGACAAGTAAAGATGGCAAATGACACCATGTCAACAGTGAAGGAAATAGGAAGTGTGAGACTGAGAAATGAAGATGGTTCTACTGTTTTGCTGACAAAGGTGAGATATGTCCCCAGGGTGAGAGCATTACTAATCGGGGAAGTTTGAACTAGCTGGAGAGTCAGGATCTCTTCTCGAAAGCTATTATCAACGTTCAGCGATTGAATTACCTTCAGTAAATCTAACCAGCTAAGCTACCCTTTTTAATTAAGTTAAGAAAGGGCAGTTCTGTCGATTCCCAATCTCGAAACTGAGATTGCGAAGTCACAAGCTGATGGGCTATATGTGAAGTTCAAAAACCCAGTTAAGAAAGGAAAGATATAGCTATCAAGCTGAAACTTGAACTGGAATTGCCTACTCTAAACCTGTTCGTAAAAGCTCCAACTAGAGCTATAGGAGCCCAATCTCTTGACTTTGGTAAGGCTTCTGTTGAAGTGACTTCCCCAGGTTTTTAACCCTAGATAGCTCAGTTACTTGCGATGGAAAGGCACTCTCAAGAAAAGACGTGAAATCTAGTTGAGTTGTCTTATCTATCACTATTCAAGCTTCCAAATCGGAATCCAAGATAACCCTTTATTCATTATTCATTTCATCCCTCTCGCTTTGCTCGAGTCACTTTCGTCCCTTCCTTTCTTCATTTGTTTTTTGGTTGGTCAAGGTAGTTGCCTATCTTCTTCTAGTGTAATGGTTGGGATTCTTTAGATGTAGCTGAAGGATTCAGGCGTCATACATAATAGAAAGGGAAGAAACCTACCACTCTATTACTGGGGGACGATATGAAAATGTGTCGGCACGGTTCCAACTCGTGGAAAAAGGAGGACTTTGTGAAGAGCTACCAAGCCTTGAGAACAGAGCGAGCCTTACAGCTTGAAAGGAACCTGAAAGATGGATCTTGAAACCTTGGGGAAAGTTTCCTAAGGCGAGCTCGAGCAGAAGGGGTTCCTCCGGCGCGTCTAGCCCTACTTCTATCCAATTCCGGCAAGGTAATCCAATTGGAAAACTCTGACTGAACGTGAGGATGTTATGTCGACTTAATCCGTGGTTGAATATGTTATGTCGGCTTATAAGAGAAGATTTCGGGCTATAGGTCTAAGCACCTAAACTCCCCTTTTCTGGCATGCTATAGTTATTAAAGTCTCTCGACGGCGGGAATGGGAGATTACCGGTAAGCCATCTTGATGAAGATTGACTTCAGCCAAAGAGAATGAATTGACTTAGGGTTTCTTACTATGTGCTCGATCCGATCAACGAAAAGAAATCCTGAAATTACATAAAGAAACGCGAGAATCTTCACAGTTGACATTTTCGATTGAGAAAGTGGCAGGTGTTCCTCGAGCTCTACTGTAGTGCCTTGCAAGGTCGTAGAGCCGGTAACCCTCGTTCACCTAAAATGGAAAAAGGTCTGTGATTGAGACTAAAGAACGCTAGCTATATGCTTAACACATGCAAGTCGATCAGTTCGCCGTTTCGCCTATCGGCTTGGCAGGCAAGCTACCTTGCTTGCATTCTATAAACGGTAACTTCCGCGCCGAGGAACGCCTGCTTAAATTGATGTGAATTGAATGATGGTGACAGCTCTTCAAATCCTATTCAGTCTGATTAGATATGTCACTGAAACAATCCGTTCTGTCTCAGTTTGATTTTCGGATTCCGAGGATGAGCCGGACGACGAAGCCGAGGAACGCCTCAGATAAAGATGTCTCAGACGCTACTCTCCCGGCAAGAACAACTTATTCTATTGTGATTTTTTGTGATTTTTTTGGCGGGTTCGGTCAGGAGAGACAAAAGAGAGATGCTTTCTATCAGTCAAAAGGGGATAGCGCCCCCCGCCATGCTCCCACGGCCCGCTTACCGAGGAATAGAAAGGGAGGACCGGGGGGGTCCAGAGCAAGTAGGGTTGGGGTATAGAGCCGTAAGCGCGGTGGGGTGTGAGAGAGGACGTGCTCGTACGGTTCATAGAAGGGTATGATCAACTCGTTGATTGTTGGTAACTTGAACTCCTCTATATTCGAAATATGCCTTTCTAGGAGCATTACGATCTGCAGCTCAAATGGTCTCTTATGAAGTCTCTATTGGTCTTATTCTTATTGTGCGCCTTGTGAGCGCGTTTGTATCCGCGAAGGCAATCATCGCTCGGATGTTCCCCTAACCCAACCCGGGAACGGACCGGAGGGAACCGCAGCATGGGTAATGTCCGCGTCTCGTCGCAAGGCTCATTTTTTTTAGTTGTGGGTCATAGGTCGGGCTTCGGGCGGGCAGCTTTATCTGATCAAGAGCCGGGGCACAAGGGTCCTGGTACTATCCCAGGTGCGAAGAACCCCGGAGGTGACTGCAATGAGCAGAAATCTCACTCACCGGCCTAAACGACGAGAAAACACTCGAACGTGAGAGCAAGGGATCACCCAACGAATGGACGAGCTCCAAGGAGGGAGGAGGCAAGCACCATGCTTTCAGAGAAGTGGCGGTCCGAATCTTATCTGAACTGCGAGAATAACTGACTAAGCTGTGCCATAAGGGTCATTCTAAAAGCGGGACAGGGGTTCCTCCAGCTTCGCTGAAGAAGCTTGGTTCCTCCTTTAGGTTGTTTAAGTAGGTTGGGTGACAGATCGGCCATAGGAGTACTCCGGGATATAAACCAGGGCAACAAATGTCGAGCATACAACGATGCCGCCCGTTTTCATTTCATGGAAGTCCCCGGCAGAGGAAAGGGCTGTAGGTGATGGCGCGTTTTGCTTCTTATCTAGAGAGGGGCGCTGAAATCGTTCCTATTGGGTCGTGTGTGGCTTTAATATAGATGAATAAAGGCGGGCGCCGAAAAGGAAGCAGCCCAGCCTCTTCAAGAAAGCTTTGCTTGGTAGGCGCTGCCTACTCACTCGGACAATGCTCTGAACACGAGAGTGTGCAGTTCCGCCCCCTTCTCTCATGCTGAGTCACAGGCAGCGCCTCGGAAAGCACGGACGAGCCACATGCAGGGAAACTTGCACGTGTGGTTCTGGCCGGGGACACCCCGGTATACTGTACTAATATGTGTAGGTCCCCGTAATTCGAGTGAGATTGTCATGGCGCAAAAGCAGATATGGTCTGGTATTCCCCTGTTCCCTGTATTGGTTATGTTCCTTATTTCTCGTCTAGCAGAAACTAATCGAGCTCCGTTTGATCTCCCAGAAGCGGAAGCTGAATCAGTTGCAGGCTATAATGTAGAATATGCGCGGGATGCGATCCTTAATAGTCCACTGTTGGCGGAAGCCAATGTCCCGGGGTCCCGGGGACTCATTCTGACTGAAACTAGGGGTGGGTCTTTACCAACTCAAAAATATTCGATTTTTGGGAAGACAAAAAACGTGATCGCCTAGCGCGAGTCTTATTGAAAAGGCCCCTTACTATAGATGCCCCTTATTGAAAACTCAAGGAAAGGTTTATATATATATGTATTATATTAATGCGTAATGCGCTCAAGCATGCGAAGAAAGCCGGCCTTACCTTTAGCAACAAGGGCGCTTAGGCTTTACTAAGAAGTGCGAAAGGGCTTTTCTTGCTTGTTTAGTAAAGTCACGCTTTTTTATTTAGAATTGAGTAGGTGCTTGCTGGGGCAGGGCACTCTTCATTCTTCATTCGAAACTTTTGAATGTCGGGTCGGAGGTTTCTGCCTTGTTATCAAAAAGGAAGTTGGGTAAAGCAAACTCCCTCCTTGGACGAGCACGGGGCTTAGTCAAGTAGAACCGGGTTGCGCTGCTTGATGCTCCGATCGAAAACAAATCAGTGGGGCCATGCCGGTACGACTGAATATGCGTTAGAAAGGTCAATCCCTCCCCTACGACACCAAAAAAAACCGGGCCGAACTTCTAACAACAGCCCGCCCGCTTCCATAGAAAAATATCGCGGCAACGTAGACCTAAGTGGTCATATTGGATCCTTGGGAACCATCACAAGTACGGCCGGCCTATATTTGAACGAGAATGCCGTGTCGTTCAGCGGAGCCTAAAAGAAGGTGACTCGCGCAGACAGCTGACTCCTTTTCAATAGAAAGGAATAGCCAAACCAACCCAGCTGTCTGATCAATCTCAGAGATCTTATCGGCCGGCAAACCGGAGACGGACGACCACGGTTCCGACCTTACCAGCACCAGAGGTGTACTAATCAATGAACCCCCGAAACCAACTTTCTTTTCTGACAAAATCCACCAAGTCTAAGCGGTCACGACATCTTGTTGATATTGATTGAGGACTTTCGCTGACTGACTCCATCCATAAACCTAGACCCCGGTAACCTTCGTAACCAAAGCGTCACGACAACATCCAAAGTTGACCTTTGGATTCTGAAGTAGGGGGGCAAGGAGGAGCGCGTAGGAATGTCGACCACCACATAAGCCACTAGTGGCTGAGAGAAAGCGAGCAGCACCTTGTATAGGTTGGGCAGAGCTTGAAGAAGCAAGCCCCTATCAGAGCAGAGAAAGCCATTGCGCGCTAGCCTAACTAGCTAGCATTTTTCAGCTGGCTGTTATTTAGTTGTAGCGCGCCTTCCCTCCTTCTATAACTTTGGAAAGATTTAGCAGTATTTTCTTATGATGACCTGGTCGAGAGAGTACGATACATCGGTGTAAAAGGTTGAGTGGGATCTGTAAGGTTGGTTATAGTCAGGCCTGGCCGGAAAGTGTTCTTGCCTCTATCATTAGCTCGGGTAGCCCCTGTTTCTGGTCTTTTAGTCACCTTCCAATGGCTCTTTTCCCAATCACATCCCCGAAAGACAGAAGGAAAGACAAAGATTACCATTAGGCGAAAGCAGGTCCACAAGGTGAAGACTCTCTATCGTCAGATCGTTGGCAGTCTAGTTCTGCTTTCTTTTGAATCGAAGTTTAAGGCATTCAGACATGGGATTTGTTAAGTGCATTCAGCATCAGTATCTGCTTTCTTTCCTGGTGTAATTGAAGAGAAGATGTAGACAAAACTTACTTAATTCAATTCAAACCCTGCGCGAAGGAACTCAGGAATCACTTCCCCTTCATTGAAAACAACATAAAAAGGAGTGTTCTAAGGCCAATAGACAGAAAGTGAGTGCTTGATGTAGCATATCTGCTGTTCACTATCAACCATAGGCGTTCCTCGAGCAAGGCTCGATGGAATTGAGGTTCGATGTAATTGACCCGCCTTATGTTGGACTTCCCAACTTACCTAGCGGAAGAAAGGGGGTTCCTCCTAACCCTTTTCGCCGAGTCCGAGTATTCCTATTCTAATTAGCCGGCTACCTTCGCTCGGAGCAGCATTTCCAATCCTTTTATGCGATCCGATCTTGGTATGCCCTTTCCCTGGTTTCGGCTTATTCTGTTGAGGTGGGAAAGAAAGAAAGATAATTATTAGTTGCCAACCAATCTTATTCCCCAGATAGCCTTATAGCCTCTTCCCCGGGAATGGAAGTTCATGACATCACTCCAACTCTGAACCTTAACGACGACGTCAACCCCGAGGAACGCCAATTACTCGACTAATAGGAGAGGAACGCCTGGCTTGCTCATGAACAACAATTCCCATTAAACAACAATTGTTTGGTGAGCCTGCGGAGTATTTGCTAGTTGGTCAGCAAAGGAACGAAGGGGAAGAGCTGCACTTGCTCAACATTCGGAGAGACCACTCCGTTCCTCGGACAGTCTCATGCTTAACACAACAGGAACTCGGCTCGCACAACTCCGTTCCTTGCTCATCCAACAATGTTCCCAGACGACACAAAGAAATAGATAGTTGTCTGATGAGCAGACCTAGAGGGATTAGCGAAAGGAAAGACAAAGGAAAGCAGACACGGCAAACGCAACGGTCGGGAGGGAGGAGAAGACTCGAAGAAACCTTGGGGACTTCTAGATACTTCCTCCAATAAACGCACAAACAAATAGTACTTCGCCTACGGAACTAGCGGGCCTACTTCAGCTACAAGTGCGAGGGGGGGCAGCAATGGTTCCCTCCACACATCAGAAGGATACACCAGTCACAACTTCAGGGATAGATGCACATCACACCTCAGGAGCAACGCTTCGCTCTCTTACCGGGACTCCTCATGCAACTCATTCCCAGTAAACAACAGTAGGAAGAGCTATTCTATACCGAAACAGCCAGCAGCAGGAGTGGGCGGGCCCTAGCTTCACTTGCTAAACGGGAAAGCACAGCTAGCCATAGGAATCAGGCAGATGCCCCAACTCCTAACTTCTCGCTGACAAACCAT